AAATAGAGGCGTCGCAAGTTCCGTATAGATTACTTCTCAATACAATTTCTTTCAAATTCATTAAAATGTCATGTACCGATTCTTGAATACCCACTAGGGTAGAATACTCGTGTGGTATTTTCTCAGATTTTGCACGTGTGATACATGTTCCTTCTATTTCTCCAAGCAAAGCTCTGCGCATCGCGATGCCAATTGTGTCAGCTTGACCTTTCATAAGTGGAGACAGAATAAAGCGTCCATAATAAAGACGCTTATTGTCTGCTTTTGATTCAACACACTTCCACTGTAGTGTCCGAGTAGATACTGTTACTTTCTCTCGAACCATAATAATATTCAAAAAATTGAATCGTTTTTTTCTCTTGTTTATCTTGAAATCTCTTCAATTTTTATTTCTACACACGTCGCTTTTTCGGAGGTCTACAGCCATTATGTGGCATAGGGGTTACATCCCGCACAAAAGTTAATAGTATACCACTTCTGCGAATAGCGCGTAATGCCGCGTCTCTTCCGAGACCCGGTCCTTTTATCATGACTTCTGCTCGTTGCATACCTTGATCCACTACTGTACGAATAGCATTTCCTGCTGCGGTTTGAGCAGCAAAGGGCGTCCCCCTTCTTGTACCCTTGAATCCACAAGTACCGGCAGAGGACCAAGAAACCACTCGACCCCGTACATCTGTAACAGTCACAATAGTATTATTGAAACTTGCTTGAACATGAATAACCCCCTTTGGTATTCTCCGTGTATTCTTACGTGAACCAATACGTCCATTCTTACGTGAACCAATTCTCGGTATAGTTTTTGCCATTTTTTCATCTCATAAATATGAGTCAGAGATATATGGATATATCCATTTCGTGTCAAAAAGGATCCCTCCCCTTTTTTACCCTTTTTACTTTTACATCGGGTGTTTTAACAAGTCTGATTATCCTTGTCTTTGTTTATGTCTTGGGTTGGAACAAATTACTATAATTCGTCCCCGCCTACGGATTAGTCGACATTTTTCACAAATTTTACGAACAGAAGCTCTTATTTTCATATTTGGCATTCCTCATTTTAATTCTGAATCTATTTTTTGGAAGAAAATAGGTTTCTTGGAATTTTTTATCTCGAATCATCTTCTCACGAAAGGAATGTTGAAGTTGATAAAAACACCTAATCTTTCGAATCCTTATTGCGAAGTCGATAAATTATACGTCCTCTGGTTGAATCATAACGACTTACTTCAATTTTAACTCTATCGCCTGGTAGTATCCGTATAAAACTACGTCGGATCTTTCCCGAAACATAACCTAGAATCATATCTTGATTATCTAAGCGAATCCGGAACATACCGTTGGGAAGGGATTCAGTAATTAAACCTTCATGAATCCATTTTTGTTCTTTCATTCCAGGTAAAGCCTCCTTGAAGTATCAATTGATGGAGGAGGAACGATATTAGACAACCCGCCCCTTTTCTTTTTGTTTTCACAAATAAGAAGTTTCGGACCCAATTCGTATATTAGAAGGATTACCATATATAACACAAAACTTCTCCACCAATTCGTTCTAGTCGAGCCTCTCGGTCTGTCATTATACCTCGAGAAGTAGAAATAATTACAATTCCCATCCCACCTAAAATTCTAGGAATTCGTTGGTAGTTCGAATAGATTCGGAGACCAGGCCGGCTGATCCGTTTTAAATTTAAAAAATTTATATAAGACCTTTTCCTATTCCTTCTATGCCGTAGGGTTAAAACCAAAAAATATTTTTTGGTTTCTTTATGTTTTCTCACGTTTTCGATAAAACCTTCTCGTAAAAGTATTTTAACAATATTTTCAGTGATATTAGTATATGCTATTCGAACCACCCTTTTTCTATCCATATCAGCATTTCGTATAGAAGTTATTATGTCAGCAATAATATCCCTACCCATGGTGAATTAAATTTCTTGGTGCTCCCCAATTTTGATATAATCAACATGTTTTTTTTACTTATTTGTTTATGAATTTAAATTTAAATTAAAGGCATATGCGTGAGACACAATCTACTAAAAATTCTGAATATATTTCTTAATCTCTTTCTTTCAAATACTTTACTATAACCACTGGTATTATCTTATTTTAGAAGACCTTACAATACCTCCGGAGCTAATGAAACTATTTTAGTAAAATTTAACTGTCTCAATTCCCGGGCAATTGCACCAAAAATTCGAGTTCCTTTGGGGTTTCCTTCTTGGTCAATGACAACCGCAGCATTGTCATCGTATCGTATTATCATACCGTTATCACGTTTGAGTTCTTTACAAGTACGTACAATTACAGCTCTGACCACCTCTGATCTTGCTAGGGGCATATTTGGCACTGCGTCTTTGATCACAGCAACAATAACGTCACCGATATGAGCATATCGACGATTGCTAGCTCCTATGATTCGAATACACATCAATTCTCGAGCCCCGCTGTTATCCGCTACATTCAAAAGGGTCTGGGGTTGAATCATATCATTTTTTTAGAATCTATTCTTTCAATGCAAAGCAAAGAGTGAAGAAAAAAAAAAAGAAATATTGTTTGTCCAAAGAAAGAAACCGGCACCTGTTATTGTTTTTTTATCCCCAAGACCTTTTTCTTTTGATTTTTTTTTATCCCGAAATAATGAATTGAGTTCGTATAGGCATTTTGGACGATGCTATTGAAATCGCCCTTCTGGCTATATTTTCTGTTACTCCACCCATTTCATAAAGTATTCGACCTGGTTTAACAACAGCTACCCAATATTCAGGGGATCCTTTCCCCGAACCCATACGTGTTTCTGCGGGTCTTACTGTAACCGGTTTGTCTGGAAATATACGTACCCATATTTTTCCACCGCGGCGTGCATTTCGTGTCATTGCTCGTCGACCTGCTTCTATTTGTCTAGACGTGATCCAAGCAGGTTCAAGTGCCTGAAGAGCGTATTTACCGAAAGAAATATGATTACCTCGATAAGATATTCCCTTCATTCTTCCTCTATGTTGTTTACGGAATCTGGTTCTTTTGGGGTTATAGTTGATGGTTGGTTCTGAATTCCATCTCTACTACAGAACTGGACATGAGAGTTTCTTCTCATCCAGCTCCTCGCGAATAATAAAATTTTAAAAATGTCTATTATTCATTTGTATATCTTGCTTTTTTAGCTAACTAAGCATATTAATATTTCTATTTTATATTTTTAAATTGATATTTTTAAATTATGTTCTAACGAATATTTGTTTTGTTTTTCTTTTTATCCTATTGGATTGAGCAAAAATTATCAATCCAAGAAGATAAAGTTTTCACGGGCGAATATTGACTCTTTTCGTCGCTATTTTAGTTGTAGGGTTAACTCATGACTTTTATTTTCCCAATAGATGAAGGAATTAGTCTCTGGTTTGTTTCGCCATCCCGATCAATGAGTCTGTTTTCAATAGATTTGGATTCACAGGTTCCATCGTTCCCATCGCTTCTTACTTAATGGTTAGGTCTGATTTCTACAACGGAGCTCATAATGAAATTTTTTCTTGAGCCAATTTTCTTAGTCTTTATTGGCTCGAAGCTCTTATTTTTTTTGTTCTATGAACGGATTCGTTTTCTTTTTTATGAATCCATATTGATTGATGCTTTATTACATTGCTTTTTTATGAGATGACTCATAAACCTTACATATTGGATGGAATTTTATATCGTTGTTTTTGTTTTTTCTCCCCTTCTTTCACCCTTCCGTTTATCCACATATTTCTTCTTCGCTTCACAATTTAGAATCAGATTTATTTTTCTTTTGTTTATGCAAAAAAGATTTAAGTTGCTACAGTGATATGACCAATATATCATATCTTGACTGGTTTTTTGTATCCAGATAATGTGAAGTGATGAGTTGGTTATTAGTTCTATAGTTATTTGTTTATACAAAAAAAGGCTGGTCTTTTTTTTTTATTTAATCCTATAACCCTAAAAAACCAACGAGTCGCACACTAAGCATAGCTATTATTTCAATAGGGATTTTTATTCAATCTTATAGAATTAGAATTGTTCATTTTGGTTTTGTTTTTATTGAACATAAAAAAGGAACGAATTTTTATTTTTTTGTTCCATTACTGGATCGAAGGGAAAGACAAGTAAAGTTTTATTATTCCCCGTCTATAAATATCCAAATTTTAATCCCTAAAACTCCATATATAGTTCGAACTGTATAAGAACAATAATCTATTTTAGCTCGAATGGTTTGGAGGGGAACCCTGCCTTCTCTGATCCATTCGACACGCGCAATTTCTTTTCCGTCGATACGCCCTGAAATTTGTACTTGAATTCCTTTTGTATCTGCTTGTTCAGTTAATTCAATAGCCTTTTTCATTGCTTTTCGAAAAGAAACTCTATTTTTTAATTGGCCGGCTATAAATTCTGCAAGAATATTAGGGCTTCCGTAAGGTTTTGCAATTCTTGTGATAGTAATGTTAAGTTTTCGGTTGACACAATGAAATTCTTTTTGTAGATTCATCTGCAATTCTTCGATTCCTCCCGGTCGATTTTCTATTAATAACTTTGGGAATCCCATATAGATAATGACCTGGATCAGATCGATTCGTTTTTGAATTTCTATACGTGCAATTCCCTCGACGCCAGAGGGAATTTTCATATTTTTTTGTACATACTTCTTAATAAAATATCTTATTTTTTGATCTTCTTGTAGACCTTCGGAATAATTTTTTGGTTGTGTAAACCAAAGGGAATGATGACTTTGGGTTGTACCAAGTCTGAAACCGAGTGGATTTATTTTTTGTCCCATACCCCCCCATTAGTATACATATCATGATATGCCATAGGTGTATACTTATTTTTTGATTTAAGCTTTTTTGAGCATCTTAAAGAGTCTAGAAAGTCTACCTCTAGATATTCATCTAAGGATATATCTTTCACTACAATAGTTATATGGCAAGTAGGTCTTTTTATCGTAAAACTACGCCCTCGAGCTCGAGGTTTTAATTTCTTCGTGGCAGTACCCTCGC